GGAGCCAATCATTAGTTCCCAACCGTGGGGTGAATGGAATCCTATACATAAATCAGTTACCAAAAGAATAGAAAAAGCTTTTATTGTGTCACTTAAATTATATAGGAATTCTTGAACCCAAGAATTAAGAATAAGAAGTTCTTCATTACCTAGAATAGAATAACCACTTAGAATAAGGAAAGAGATTATATTTGTCGAGAAGCGAAAAATCGTATGGATACGATCCTCATTGTGTATCTTGATCAATTGGATCGTTTCTTTGTGGATTATGCTATGAAACCTTTGTAGATGTGTTTCCGGGTATTCCTTTATCATTTCGTCAAAAAAGAAGAGTTCCTCTAATTCTATGAATCTTTCTAGAATAAACTTTTCGTGCCTATCATTAAAAAAGGTTTCGGATTTACTGGTATTCCACCAATTAATCATCCAAGATTCCAGACTTTTATTAAATGAAAAAGAGATTAACCAGGGCAAAAAGACTATAGATATAAGATATAGAAACGGAGAGAATGCTTTTTTTTTTTCATTGTTTTGTCTGTGAATTTTTAATGAACCCATCTCATTCGTCGACTTTATCCGATTTAATATTTCGATCAATTATAAGTTCTATTACAAGGCTTCAAATCTCTGAACCCATTCCGCGTTTTTTATTTGTCAGTCGTTGGTTAGTCCTTAAATTTAGAAAGAATACAGAAATAGCCGAAGAAGAAGAAAGAGTACACGAATGAAGAAAAATAATATTGTTTCCAAATATCCCAATTGCTTAAAAATTCAAAGCAATTCTCTTTTTTCGATGAATGCTCAAAAGAGTCACTTCAAATCAAATTAGGCTTTCGAGATAAAAGAATACCTTTCTACCAAAAAAAATAGCAAATATTTTGAAAAAAAAAATCGGTCAACTGCCCATAGCCGCAGGAGTAATTAAGAGAAATTTATGAAGAATGGTGTGATAATCAAAAGTAAGTGGAAAAAGCAAAATAAGATGGAAGGGTTATAATTTTAAGTCTTCCAATCCTTTGCTTATTAAGGAATAAAAAAGATAAAAAAGAGGAGTCGGTTGACAAAAATAAAGTAGAGATAATATACAAGATATGATCGATCCATATCTAACGTATCAATTTAAAAAAATTTCTTTATTCTATCTATTATTCTGAAATGTTTTGTTTTGATCTCTGAGATCAGTCTAGTATTTAAATTTGTTAGTTATTTTTTTTTTACTGAATTTAATGACTTTACATACGCATAAAAGAAAGAGTTGGTTTGCGGACAAAAAAAGCTTTTTTTTTATAAATGTTCTGTATAGATATAATTAATATGCATCTTCTTTGGTTCATCAGCATTGTGACGAAATACCCGTTAACTTTAACTTATACTCTAAAAAAAGAAAAAAAGAGGGAGACTCTTGGATTTTTCATTCTTGCTAAAAAAATGGTCATTCTTTAGTTCATTTCAAAATACTTCAATTGGTACACGCAAAAAATAGGCCAATTCCGCTGCTTTTTGCTCAATTTCTCGTGGAGTCAAATTCTCATCAGTACGAGTCAAAGGAATGACCCCCTGTCCTTTGATTTCCAGATAAAGGGCATGCCGAGTATAAATACCCTCTTTAACTTCTATTCGGATAGACTGAACATCTTTCATAAGGAATCGGAGTAAGATGCGACGATTTTTTCCGGGAAAGCCCCAACGAAAAATACATACTATTCCCTCGTTTCTATCAAATCGATCATACCCACTACCCACATTCCACAAAATTGTGCACCACAAATAAGAACTAATAAATAAACCGGCGATCCCATAGAAAGACATCACGATTCCTTGTGGAAAAAAAATTATTTGCTGAGACGGAAATAAAGATATCAAATTTCTGTCAAGATAACTGGAAATCCCAACCAATAAAAATCCCAATGAACCTAAAAAAAGTATAAAGGCCCAGCAGAAATTACTTGTTTTTCGAGACCCCGCTATAAGTTCTATCCATATACATTCTGATCGCCAATTCATACTAGATCCAGTTGCATTTTATTGGAAATGGGAGACTAGCAAAAACGAATTTGACTGTACTTTTTTTTGTTTCCGAAGTCATTTTCATCAACTCGCGCTATTCTGATGTGAATCGTTAGGAAAAATTCATCCAATTCCGTAAATCTAAAAAACTAGAAAACCCCTCAGATGATTCCCTATCTCCACACATATGGATATATTGGCTTTACAGTTAGTTTAAGTATCCGATCGTAATTTATTTTCAAATCGACCATTTACTCATATATCATCTTTATGCCTATAGAAATTAAGAATCCTTTCCTTTCTGTTTGAAGGAAGCTGTATGGTATACCCTATTATACTAAATAGATATCTGTGTTATGATCCAAGTCTAAGTCTTGAAAAAAAAAATAGATGAAATTTCCCCCCATCGGATCTAAAAAATCTTGTTTTTTTGAACATAAAGAAATAGAGAAGCCATTGCAATTGCCGGAAATACTAACCCCACTAAAGGCACAAAAATAGAGGGGAAATTGTTGAGAATTGTCATAGAAATGGGCACCTCGATTTAATATTTGTACCTATTTTTTATTCTTATATTGAATTTTTAATTGTTATTAAATTAACTGTTATTAAATTATTAAATTGTTATATTAATATTTTTACCTATTCATATATAATATTGTTTTGTTATGTTAGAAAGATATCTTATAATCATTAAGATTATACTAAGTATATGGAAATAACTATATATAATAAAGTGTAAGTAGTGTAAAACTAACTAAATAGACTTATTTATTTTTCTACATGAAATATATGTGTTTCTACATAAAATATTTGTGGGATAAGCTTTGTTATTCTTTTATCTTTTTCTTGTCTTATAATTATAAATAATTAATAATTTTCATTTTCTAATTTAACTTTATTTAAATTTAATAATAATAATAAAAAAAAAGAGTATTCTTGCGCGACAGTCTATATATAGAAATATGCGAGATATAGAAATATACAAGACTCTATATTTTGCATATTTCTATATTGCATATTTCTATATATAGGGATAGGTAAGAAAAGAAAATGAAATTCGTTTTCTTTTTTATTTACCTTAGCCCAATTTAAGAACAATTTCGTGTAAGAAAGAATTTTTGTTCTTTTACCTTGTTGATAGAGATTAGCAATAATCAGGAATCAAAATTAGGAGTAATCATAAATATCGCTAAAAAAAAATCATCTGCATGTCCTTCTATTCTAAATTGACTCTTATGTTATGTCACAAAAAAAACCATTCTTCCGATTTTTCCTTGAATTCCAATAAATAAATACTTGTTTGCCCGAAATAAAGAAATAAAAAGAAAGAAAATAATTTAAATAATTTAATTAAGTTAAAGATCTACTTGATTTATGATTCAATTTATGATTCAAAGGAAAGAAAGCGTGGAGCTGAAATAACTCATTCAGAACGCCCTTTAAAAGATTACGCGGTACGATTGAATCGAATAAACCCTTATGGAATAAAAATTCAGCTGCTTGTGAACCTTCGGGTACTGTCTTATTCAATGTTTGTTCAATTACTCTTTTACCTGCAAATGCAATGTGTGCGTTGGGTTCAGCAATAATGATATCCCCTAACATACCAAAACTCGCCGTCACGCCCCCAGTCGTAGGCGACGTAAGGATTGAGATATAAAATAACTTTTTATTCGATTGATAATCATATAAAGCGGAAGATATTTTAGCCATTTGCATCAAGCTCAAACTTCCTTCTTGCATACGCGCTCCCCCGGAAGCACACACTAGAATAAGAGGTAAAAACTTATTGGCAGCATACTCGATCAAACGAGTGATTTTCTCGCCTACTACGGATCCCATACTACCCCCCATAAACTGAAAATCCATAACCCCAATTGCTACGGGAATGCCATTTAGTTGACCTATACCTGTTTGAATGGCTTCGGTTAATCCTGTCTTTCTTTGATAAGAATCAATACGACCTTTATAAGGTTCGCCCTCCGAATGAAATTCGATGGGATCCCGAGATACCATGTCTTCATCCATAGGATCCCAAGTACCCGGATCAATCAAAAGTTCAATTCTATCTGAACTGCTCATTTTCAAATGATATCCACATTGTTCACAAATATTCATTCTTGATTTCAAAATTTTCTTATAATTTAATCCATAACAAATTTCGCATTGAACCCACAAATGTCTGTATTTTTGAGTTACATCAAGATCATGAGAATTTTCCCTTCTAATAAAATCCCTAATCTTCGTGCTAGTTCTTAGACTGGACCTTGCGTTTTCACTATTGTTTCCACTTTCACCAAAAATGGAACTATAAACGTAACCTTCGCTGGAATTGTCACTGCCACTTAAAATATAACTATCAATGCAGATTTGAGAATGAAGGTGACTATCAATACAACTAGTGATGTAATTATTCCACCTATATTTAGTATCATAATCATAGTGGGAGTCGTCCCTACTAGACCTATTATTCAAATAACTAGTATTCAAATAACTAGACTTCCAATAATTAGAAAAAGAACTTTCTAGTTCACTCATAAAAGAATGATCGTTGTCAATCTCAAAAATTCGATTTTCCATATCAAAATATATGGTATAACTACCCCTATTACTATCCCGAACTAACAAAGTGTCATCAGCACTGCAATTCCGAATACCCCTGCCCCCGGCTAAACGATCAACACTGCTGTAACTAGAACTCTCACTATTCCCCCAATCGTCTGGATTTTTATCTGTATCATTTAGAATTTTGTCTTCACTTACACTGATATTTTCAATAGGACCAAAACTATCGATTGATTTACTTAGCATACACCTGTATTTTAACTCCACATTGGATAACATCGAATTGAACCACCATTTTTCCATAGAGCTTTCTCACCACTATGTACATCAAAATAAATAGATGAATAGTCATTCGATGAAAAATCATTTGAATATTTCATTTCCTCTCAGAATAAGCATAGAAATCCAATCATTAGAGTTATTTA